GATTTTTCCAGTAAATGGTTCAAATCTATTTTCTCCATATTTTATCCATATGAGTGCTCTATATCGGATAAATTGCCAACTACTTTTTTGACACTATCTGCATACTTAGTGGTAGAAAGATTACCGTGTTGGGCCTCGACTTCAAACATTTTAGCCTTAACCATGCATGTTAATAGTCCCGCATTCTTGGTTGATAGAAAATCAAAGTGGATTTAACACTAAGTCGCGAAATGCTATGGTTCGTACATATGATTTCTTAATTTATTCAGAAGTAATTCGCGAGATCGTGCGCCTTTCTTTTTTCTTTCCTGGGTATAAAGAAAAACAAAAGAAAGTGCAGTTGGTTGGATCCAACCTATTTTTGAAATAAACAACTCGCACACACTCCCTTTCCAAAAACGATCAATACACCAAGTACTACACTTAGATTTATTGGATTTGTTGCAAAAATATCGGTATTTAACCCGAAACTCCCGGCGGCTGGCCAGTAACCCAATAAAACGAAAGAATCGGTTACATTTTTCATAGGATCTCCTCTGATAAATAGGACTATAACAAAATCAAAAAGAATTGGTTTTGTATCACTTCATCCCTTTTTGGATTGATTTTTGATGAATTTCCTTATAGATTTCGAATATTTTTTTATTGATTTCTAACTAGAGTGTATTATTCAATTTTAAATATGGAACTTGGAAAGTTTTCATTAGTATTAAAAAATGCAAAATTAAAATTCATTTTTGATTAGTCTTAAAATTCATTTTTCATTAGTATTAAAATTCAATGGGAGTTCCCAATAAAAAAAAAAAAGAAAATGACTTAGGATTCTTAGAATTTGGCCCAGCTTTCATGGCAATTCTGAAATCCCTCCTTTGTTGCTGCAACGCTTTCTAAAAACCAATAAAAAAGGGTTAAATTAGACTAGACTAAGAGCGGGAAAGAAGAAAGCCGCAAGTTCGCAGCAAGAAAATCAAAAAAACAACTTTGAAATTGATAGGATTAAACAAAGGGATTCGCAAATAAAAGTGCTAATGCCACGACCAATCCATAAATAGTTAAAGCTTCCATAAAAGCCAGACTAAGTAATAAAGTACCTCGTATTTTACCCTCTGCCTCTGGTTGTCTCGCGATCCCTTCTACGGCTTGACCCGCAGCAGTACCTTGACCAACTCCGGGTCCAATAGAAGCAAGCCCTACAGCCAATCCAGCAGCAATAACAGAAGCAGCAGAAATCAATGGATTCATGATACATGCCCTGCAACTCAAAAATAGTTAATGATACAATCCACCAATGAATTCTGACTTATGCTTAGGATCGATTACTAAGATCTATATGATTGAAGTCACTCAAAACTTCGTATTGAAGGAATACTAGGATTGAACCATCAAAACGACTTCGCGATCTCGTTTTTAGTTCCTATCCGCGGAGTCTTTCTCAATCTCAATGCATCCGATTCTCGTTCTTGCATTTCTTTGTTTCGAACCATGCTTTCATTCAATTCTCCACCCTTTTCTTCTATATGCTTGAGTTCATTTGTATATTTATTCGTCACAGACGAAACGGAAGGACTTCTATTGGAATCCTCATTGAAATTCCCAGTGGGATATGGATGGGTGGTTCATAGAAAATTAATCAATATCTACCATATACATTTGTTTCATAGTGTAAACCAACTATTCACATCTTAGATTGATCCGCATTCTCGAATCCTTCTTTGAACCTCCACAAGAGCTGTCTTCTAGCCATTCAAAATATATTATATATAACTACCCTAAACCCCCTTTTTTTAGGAATCATTAATTCACTGAACAAATAGAAATAGAAGATTCATTGGGAGTATGGCATAAATGGGCCAGACCCTGGGGTGGGGGAAAAAGATTTTTTCTTTTACTTTTTGTTTTTTACAAAGCATATCGGAATCTTTTTTGCTACTCCTCGAGATCATATATACCATATTTCTATCTCCCACTAGCTTATCTCGCAATAGCTTATCTCGCAATAGCTTATCTCGAGCCGTCCATACATATTAATAGGGATAAGCGAAACAAAGGCTAAAGCTCTTTTCAAAGCTAGTCAATGATGACCTTCCATGGACTCGCCTATATAAGCCGCAGCTAAAGTTGCAAAAATAAGAGCTTGAATACCACTTGTAAATAATCCAAGGAACATGACAGGTATAGGAACCACTGAAGGTACTAAAGAAACAAGAACAAGAACTACTAATTCATCAGCCAATATATTCCCAAAAAGTCGAAAACTAAGTGATAGGGGTTTTGTGAAATCTTCTAGGATGTTAATTGGTAAGAGGATTGGCGTTGGTTTAATGTATTTACCGAAATAACCCAAGCCTTTTTTGGTAAGACCTGCATAGAAATAGGCCACAGACGTGGGTAAAGCTAAAGCAACAGTAGTATTTATATCATTCGTGGGTGCGGCTAACTCTCCCTGGGGTAGCTCTATTATTTTCCGAGGTAAAAGAGCCCCTGACCAGTTAGAAACAAAAATAAATAGGAACATAGTTCCAATAAAAGGAACCCAAGGACCATATTCTTCTCCAATCTGAGTTTTACTCAAGTCTCGAATGAATTCAAGGACATATTCGAAGAAATTTTGACCTTCAGTCGGAATGGTTTGTGGATTTCGAACAGCTATAGTGGTTGAACCTACTAAGATAGCAATTACGACCCAAGAAGTAATAAGCACTTGGGCATGGACTTGGAAACTACCTATTTGCCAATAGAAATGTTGGCCTACTTCCACACCGGATAGATCATATAACCCTTTTAGGGTGTTGATGGAACATGGTAGAACATTCATATTGCCCTCTGACAGAAGTAGAACTAAAAAAGGAATTATTTTGATTCCATTATCTCTTTTTCGACTCGCCTACTTGAATCGTGTATTTCAGATACCAAGGAATCCTCGAAAATCCCCAATGATTTTTCTCTCGTTTTTTTTTTTTAGATTCAGGAAAAGGAACCAATTCCATAAATCCATACATTTCCCGAAGTCATTGACTTCTCTTATTATTAATCAACGATTTGTTATAGAGCTAGAACGGCCCTCACAAATTGCCGAGACTAATTTATTAAGAATGAATCGAATTGAAGCTATAGAGTCATCATTGCTTGGAATCGGAAGATCTGCAAGATCCGGGTCACAATTTGTATCGATTAAACAAATCGTTGGAATTCCTAAAATTGCACATTCGCGAAGAGCCTTATAGCCATCTTTCTGATCAATGACGATTACAATATCAGGCAACCTCGTCATATATTTGATCCCACCCAGATAGGTTTGCAAGTGATATAATTGTCTCTTTAAGATTGCTGCCTCTCTTTTCGGAAGACGGTTGAGTCTTCCCGTCTTTTGTTCTACTCTCAAATTGCGGAACTTGTGCAGTCTCCTTTCTGTAGTGGACCAATTCGTTGACATCCCACCGAGCCATTTTTTATTAACATAATGACACCGAGCCCTTGTTGCAGCCGATGCGACTGACTTAACGGCTCTTTTTTTGGTACCAACTATTAAGAATTGTTTTCCCGTACTCGCTGCATCAAAAACTAAATTACAAGCTTCTGATAAAAAACGAGCAGTTCTAGTAAGATTTGTAATATGCATCCCTCTACGCTCTGCAGAGATGTAAGGTGCCATGCTAGGATTCCATTTCGTAGTCTTATGCCCAAAATGAACTCCTGCTTCCATCATCTCGTCCAAATTGATGTTCCAATATCTTCTTGTCATTTACTTCCTCTTTTTTTTTTTTTTTAGAGGCGAGGTGCCCTAAATAAAGAATTGTTCCGACGGAACCTTCTACCGGAGATTGACCGTTGATACACGGGCCAAGCCATTAATACCTTTCTATTCGTTATTATCTTTATTACCAAATCGAATAACCGGACTAGATAGTGAAAGTAAAGTTAAAGGGATGAATTTACTCTTAGAAATCATGAAATCTCGTAAATTAGGATGGATCATGGACTTTCTTTGGGATGCAAGAATCAAATAATTCTCTGTGTTGGAATAAAATATCTCTTATTTCCCCCCCGAATAGATTTTTCTTTTTCATTTCCAAAGGAATGTTCCTGCGTTGCCTTGAACGGTACACAAATCTTTTGAATCCAGTACCAACAGGTATCATACCTCCCAGAACAACGTTCTCTTTCAGGCCTTTCAACCAATCGATACGACCTCGTAGAGCGGCTTTTGCTAAAACCCGAGCAGTCTCTTGAAAACTTGCTTCAGATATGAAACTTTGAGTATTCAGAGACGCCCTCGTTATTCCCAATAGGACAACTCGATAACAGATCGCTTCTTCCAAAGCGCGCGCTGTTCGTTCCGCCCGCAACAATCCTATGAGTTCTCCAGGTGAAAAAACATTAGACATTCCATCTTCCGAAACCAACACTTTTGATGTTATTTGACGCACAATAATTTCTATATGCCTATTATGGATTTGCACCCCCTGGGATCGATAAACCTTTTGAATCTTATTAACCAAAGAGATACGGCTTTGTGCTATGGTTAACTCAGCGCCAATCAAGAATCCCCAAGGAATTCCAAGAATTCTTGTTAGACATTCGTTCCACCCTTCCACCCTCTCTTCTAGGTTCATTGAAATTGAATCAATCGACCGCACTTCTAACACTTGTTCTACTTTTGGAAGACCTTGCGTTATATCACTCGATCTCGATTTTTCATAGATAAATGTAGCTACTGTATCTCCTTCATCAAGGATTGCCCCATAATGGCCATGAACGGTGGCTCCTGGAGTAGCCAAATAGGGCTTAGCGGATCTTATTACTAAAGAGTCAACATGAACAATTATAACCTGCCCAGATTGGAGGCGCGGTCCATATTTGGATATACATACATTTTCACAAATCAACTGCCCAAGGCAAATGATTCTGGATGTCTCTTCCAAATAATCGGGCTGGAGCGAATCCCAATTCAAATTGAATGGATTCAAAATCATGTTACTGCATGGATTGGGATTCGAAAGTTTCCCAATTTCATCCATTAAATAATAGTTAAGTACTTCGAAAGTCTGGTTGAAATTCTCAAGGAGCAAATATTTCTTTACCACGATCTGATTCTGAGTTAGTAATTGGTAAGATGGAGAAAAATGCGCAATTTTCGGCACAATCCCTAAAGGACCCGACGAATTCCTAATTGGAATTCGGAGATCCCTTTTCCTTTTACTTTTCAGTGATTCTTTTCTCACATTGTTGTTAGATTTCAAACCGTTGAATGGACCCATTCGAAAACAATTAGATGATGACAAAATGATCAAAGACTGGCATTCCTTATTTCGACTCAACAACGTACAACTAGTTCCTTGATGTTGGGTAAGTGATTGTTGACTCCTTACCTTGGAAGAAAACGGTTTGAGATTCCTACAAGCTACTCCATTATCGAGGATCAATCCCGGCCCTGCCGGAGCATTCCTTTTTCTGTTATACGCGGACTTCGCTAAGTCCATTCGTAGGAAATTTCGAATCAGATCATTGACTCTTACTTCAACAAAGGAAGCATGAACCTCCTCTCTAGACGAACCCTTTTTGTCTTGGGCCCAATTCAAAACTAAACAAGTTCGAACTGATTGAATACTTGTGTGAGAAATTCCTAAAATTGTTTTGTTATTTCCATAAAGGAGATACTTGACAACTCTAAGTTGCAAACTCTCCCTTTCCTGCAAGAGATCGTGGGGGAAAAGCGTTGCGAAATAAATCTCGTCTTCTCTTTCATCTGGGCCTACGGGTCGAACCAAAACAAAAGACTTTTTCTTGATAGGTGTGATCCGTTGGACATAGATCCCTTTTTTCCATTTTTTTTTAGCCTTTTTTTTTCCCGTGACTGGTAGTATTACGATGTCACTATGCCCGGATATCTTATCTGTCTCTCCAGGAAAATGGATCTCTCCAGAAAAGATTTTCAGTTCAATCTCCCCCCTTTTTTTCTCTACTCGGACCAATCCGCCTACCCGGCTTCTTATATTGAAAGTAATTCGGGTATCGACTCCAACAATACTATTGTTCCTCACCATTATGGAAGAGGATTCGGGTAATCTATGTACTTCCTTGGGAATGAAAACATCTTTCTTTTGGTATTTTTTCCTAAATTTTTTGGCTCTTCGAGACTCAATCAAATCCTCTTTTTTGACGATGGAATGCGTCTCTCTAGTCCCAGTCCCATTTTGAGTACTTCCCAAACTGTTTCTTCCGTATTGGGGATCATCAAAATAAGCAAGAATACTCTTTCTACGGAAAATACCATTTATGGGTATTTCCATCGAGATACCTGAACGAGGTATTAGTTCTCTCTCTCGTTCTTGATTAGATTGGAATGGGATGATGCATCTATTTCTTCGCCTCTTTGCCAATAAATCAGAATTTTCAGGATAGATGAAATTAGAATGACCATTGCATAGGGATTGATCAGGTCCTGAATAATCAAGAACCCTTCGTACACTTTTACCAGAAGTCCCTGCACAAAACAAATTATATCTCACTTGATCATTATTCACTGAGAAGCTAGACGTATATCTTCGTTCAGCAGAAAGAGAACGAACATTCATTTGATCTTGATTCTTGTGGAATGACAAAGGAACTCTACCGGATCTGCGCAGACCCCCTGATAATATCCATAAATGACTTGTTTTTGGTAAGAGATGAACATTCCCATATGTGGATTCAGGTGCATGATAGACATCCTTACTCCAGTGCATTTCTCCCTCTAAGTCAGAATAAATATATTTTCGAACCTTCTCTTTCAAATTCAAGGTAGATGTTCCCGCGCGCATTTCCGCAATCACTTGTTCGGATTCTACATATTGATCATTTTGAACTAAAAGAATACTTTTTTGTGGAATATTCACATTATGTGTAATATCCTGACTCTCAATAGTGACAGCCAGGTCTAGATAACATAGAAAAGCAGGATGTCCATGACGTGTACGTGTGGGATGAACGAAATCTTCGTTGAATTTTATTTTTCCATTAGAGGGGGCTCGTATATGTTCGGCAGTACCACCTGTGAACACTCCACCGGTATGAAAAGTTCTTAATGTTAATTGAGTCCCTGGTTCCCCAATAGATTGACCCGCAATAATACCTACGGCTTCTCCCAATTCGACCAGGTCGCCATGAGTGAGACTTCGACCATAGCATAATCGGCAGATCCAAGATGTACTCCTGCACGTGAAGGGGGTTCGAATCGATATTGGTTGTGCTCGAAAGGTTATGAGTCGTTTGACAAGTCCCATCCCAATATCTTGATTTCGAATGGCGATGCATCGCGAACCCATATAGATATTGTCCGCTAATACACGACCCATTAATGTTTGGATCAAAAGTCTTTCTGTCATCATCCCCTCTCGAGGATTCACAGAAATACCCCGGATGGTACCACAATCTGTTCTACGTACAATAATGTGTTGAACTACTTCAACAAGTCTGCGCGTGAGGTATCCAGCATCTGAGGTTCGTATAGCAGTATCCACAACCCCCTTGCGGGCTCCGTAGCAGGAAATTATATATTCCGTTAAAGAGAGTCCTTCGCGGAAATTGCTTTGAATGGGTAAATCAATCATTTTTCCTTGGGGATCTGACATTAATCCTCGCATACCTACTAATTGGTGTACTTGAGATGCATTTCCCCTAGCTCCCGAAAAGGACATTATATGGACCGGATTCAAAGGATCCGTCATCCGAAAATTCGTATTCATTTCTTGTCGCAAATACTCACTTGTAGCATACCATATCTCAATGGATTGACGTAATTTTTCTACCGCGTGTACATTCCCATACTGATGGTGTTTTTCCAAAATCAAACTTTGTTGTTCAGCATCTTGGACTAGCCATCCTTTCGAAGGTATTGTTAAAAGATCATCAATTCCTAAAGAAATGGATGTCACAGTGGCTTGCTGGAAACCCAAAGTCTTTACTTGATCCAGGATGTGTGATGTGTATGCCATTCCAAAGTGATCTATGAATCTGCTAATAAGTCGTTTTATCGCAGTTCCATCTATCGCGTTATTGTGAAAAACCAGATCGGCCCTTTCTACCATAAGTACCTCCATATTCCGCTAAGTAGGATTCGACTAATAATACAATAGGTTTGAGTCAGTGATTTGAAGACTTCCTTTCCTCGATCTTGAGTTGTGTAGAAATTAAGGAATTAGCATCCGAGTTGACTCGGAGAGACCCAAATTCCCACGGGTATCATAGAATTACTTAGCTTAGGTCCCCTAATGAGCAGGCCCGGCAAAATCCTTGTATGGCTTCTTCGATTTCTCGATAAAAAGAAATATGGCCAACAGTAGTTCGAATGTAAAGACAAGGGATTTCTTTTTTTAGACTTCTTACTATTAGATAGTGACCAAAAATCTCATGATAGGTACCCAAAGATTCATATTGCACTTCGATGGGAACTTCTTTTGATGCAATAATACGTTGATCGAGTCGCCACCGGAGCCACAAAGGACTGTCTAATTTGATTCGTTTCTGCCGATAAGCCCCAAGTGCATCATAGGAACCACAAAAATAGGGCTCTTTCTCTTTTGTATAGTTATTCTCGTCTATTTTCTCGTTTTGATAGTTTATGCGATTCCATGGATTATACCTATTTGCACAAATACCTCGACGATTCCCGATCGTTAATACATAGAGTCCCATAAGCATATCTTGAGTTGGTATGGAAATGGGATCTCCGATAGCTGGAGACAAGAGATTCATATGAGAAAACATAAGTAAACGCGCCTCCGCTTGAGCCTCTAATGATAAAGGGACATGAACAGCCATTTGATCCCCATCAAAGTCTGCATTGAATCCCTTACGAACTAATGGATGTAAACAAATAGCACGCCCTTCCACTAAAATAGGTTGGAATGCCTGGATGCCTAATCTATGCAGAGTGGGTGCTCTATTCAGCAATACAGGGTGCCCCTGCATAACTTCTTGAAGTATTTCCCATACAATTGGTTCTTTTTCCCGAATTTGACTTTTCGCAACTCCTATGTTGGAAGCAACGTGGTGTCTGAGTAGACCACGAATTACAAATGTCTGGAAAAGCTCTATTGCTATTTCGCGAGGCAATCCACATCTATGTAATGAAAGTGAAGGGCCCACGACAATGACGGAACGGCCCGAATAATCGACGCGTTTCCCAAGCAAAGTCTCGCGAAATCTTCCCTCTTTACCTTCAATTATATCCGAAAACGACTTGTAAACTTTATTATGACCGTCCTTCATTGGCTGTCCGCGGAGCCCATTATCAAGAAGTGTATCCACAGCTTCCTGAACTAATTTCTCCTGACACATTATTGAGTCCCCTGGCGTAGATCTTTTTAATAGATTGGTAAGAGTAATGTTCCGATAGATAACTCTTCTATAGAGTTCATTAATATCCGAACTCATGAGTTTCCCCCCATCTATCTGAATGATCGGTCTCAATTCGGGAGGGAGCACTGGTAATAGGCACAAAACCATCCGTTCTGGTTCTACATTTGTTTGAAGAAAATGCTTAGCTAATTGCATGCGTCTAACCAAAAAATCCTTTCTTCTTCTAATTTTTCTAGCTTCCCATTCATTACCGGCGGTCTCTTTTTCCCCTAGATCTGTCCATTCTACCAATGAATAATCTATAATAAGTCGCAAATCCGGATCGGCTAATTGTTCTCTGATAGCACTGGCTCCAGTAGAGATTTCTCGATTTCTAAAGGTATTGAAGCCTTGAGTAGTAAAAAAAAGTGGGATGCTGTATTTCCGAGATTGAATTTCATCTTCGAATGAGCCTCGTAATCGTAAGAAAGTAGGTTTTTTAGCTACGACCCTAGCAAAAGAAAAATTGGGATAGGTTCCTATAGGATTTCCCCCCTTCAAAATCGGACGTGAAGGTTTCCTCTCATCCGGCTCAAGTAGTTACACCAAATAAAGAAGAGTGTTCTTGTTTTCAAATTATGTTCTCGAAAACCCTCAACCAAACAAAGGTCTACTCCTTACTCAAGTTCCCAGTCAGGACCAACCAACATTTCATTGATTCATTCTTCCTTTTATTTAGATCTTTGATTTCTATTTTTTTTTTTTGAATTCCTTATTCAACTAGCGCCTAAATGAAATGTGAAATTCTTGAGTAGTCTACTTCCCTTCCAATGATGAATTCCCCTCAAATCAAAGAAACAGAATTCTTTGGAACTCATAAGGGATTTACTTGTCTATGTATCGTTCAATTCGATCTTTTAGGTCCCTACTTCACCTCGACGGTTATGACCTGATGTCCTTAAGGCCTATATGCGATGAATAGACCCCTGTAACCATGTCATCGTTGCTTACTTGAACAGATTCTAACAGAAATGGAATGGTGAATTCCATGAAAGAAGTCTTTTTCACGAGGTACAACCAGCAATTCCTATGGATTGGTTACGGAATCAACCATAGATCAATTCCCTTTTATTTGGGAGTATTAAATACACCCATAATAACTCTGAGCTTCATGGTACTCCTCCCAAGAGACATGTCAGAATCAGGGCATCCCAATCGGATTGAATGGGATGACAGTTTTTCATTCCTAATCTGTAAAATCAGAATTTTGATCAAATCACACATCGCAGTATACTAGGCCTTCTAATTTTTTAAGAGGTTTATCTAAAAGATTCGCGATATAACTAGGAAGACGTTTCAAATACCATACATGAGTTACCGGGCATGCCAGCTTGATGTAGCCCATTTGCGATCTTCGTATCCGAGAATCCACAAATTGGACTCCGCATTGGTCACAAAATTTTGGGTCTTCTTTTTCATCGCCGATGATTCGATAATTTCCACAAGCACAAATTCCACTCTTTATAGGCCCAAAAATTCTTTCACAAAACAAGCCATCTTTTTCCGGTTTAGTGGTTTTGTAATGAAAAGTAGAGGGTTTTGTTACCTCTCCAACTATCTCTCCATTAGGTAGGGTTTTCTTGGCCCAAGCACTTATTTGTTCCGGGGAAACTGATCCAATTCGCAGTTGTTGATGTTTATATCGGTCAATCATAGAATAAAATTTCTAATTTATTCCGATCAAGCTTCCTTCCTATTAATCTGGAAATTCTTCTCAGATACAAGGAAATGATTCAATTCCAGAGCCAAAGATCGTAGTTCTCGAACGAGCAATCGAAAGGATTCTGGAGCATCCTCAGGTTTCGGTAATGCTCCTCCACTGAGTGTAGTCCCAAGGACTTCCTGCCGCGCTCTAATATGATCAGATTTATAAGTAAGCATCTCTTGTAAAATATGAGCAACGCCAAATCCCTCTAGGGCCCAAACTTCCATTTCGCCTACCCGCTGTCCGCCTTGCTTGGCCCTTCCTCTAAGCGGTTGTTGTGTAACAAGCGCATAATGCCCACTGGAACGCCCATGAATTTTATCATCAACTTGATGAATTAATTTCAGGATATAGGGCTTTCCTATGATAACAGGTTGCTCGAAAGGATCTCCCGTTCTTCCATCAAATAGTCTGCTTTTTCCCGGATACTCGGGTTCAAATACCCATGGATTCGCTGTCCGCTTACTGGCTTCGTATAATTCTGAAAACACTAGTTTTCTCGAAGCCCCTTGCTCATATCTCTCATCAAAGGGCGCTATTCGATAATGCCTGTCTAGCAGATCTCCCGCTAACCCGAGCGAGCATTCAAATATCTGTCCTACATTCATTCGTGACGGGACTCCTAATGGGTTGAAGACCATATCAACCGGTGTTCCATCTTGCAAATAAGGCATATCTTGTCTAGGCAAAATTTTTGAAATGATACCCTTATTCCCATGTCTTCCAGCGACTTTATCCCCGACTTTGATTTCCCGTTTCTGTGAAATATATACACGAATCATTTCTGGACGATAACTGGAATCGCCCTTTTTCTGGATCCATCTCACATCAATAACTCGACCTCTGCCACCTATAGGTAGTTTTAGACAAGTTTCCTTTGCAGTGGATACCTGAATGCCAAGTATGGCTCGTAATAATCGATCTTCCGGGGCACACGAAGATTCTTGCATCATCTGAGGCGTTAATTTACCTATTAAAATATCGCCCGTTTCTACCCACGATCCGAGCATCACAATTCCATTTCTGTCTAAATGGCGGAGTAAATGCGCTTCTAAATGTGGTATTTCATTAGTGATTCTTTCAGGACCTTGGCTTGTCACATGAGTCTGAATTTCATATTTCCGTATGTGAAAGGAAGTAAAAATCTCTCCATATACCAGACGTTCACTAATAAGTACCGCGTCTTCAAAATTGTAGCCTTCCCATGGCATATAGGCTACTAATATGTTTTTTCCCAAAGCGAGTTCCCCACCAACTGTAGCAACACCAGCCGCTAAAATTTGCCCCTTTTTTATGCAGTTCCCCCGCTGAACCTGGGATTTTTGATGCATACAAGTATTTTTATTAGAACGTTGATACAGAAGCAATGGAATGTTTTGAGTGTCCCCATGACTTGATAAAATGATCTTATCGCTATCGGTATAAAGGATCTTTCCCTCGTGTTCGGCTATTGCAGAAACCCCCGAATCGAGAGCTACTTGGCGTTCCAACCCAGTTCCAACAATGCACTTCTCGGACCGAGAAAGCGGAACTGCTTGACGTTGCATATTTGAACTCATTAAAGCCCGATTCGCATCATTGTGCTCGATAAAAGGAATGAGGGAAGCTCCAATCGAAAAATATTGGAAGGGAAAAATGCTTCGAAGATGAATCTGTTCCCATGCGATAGTCAGGTATTCTTGACGGTATCGAGCTGGAACAACTTGTTCTTCCTGAATGCCCGGATTCAACGCCAAAGAAGTTCCTGTGGATACCATAGAGTATTCATCTCTACTTGATGATAAATAAACTACTCGCGCCTCTTTGGGTCTTTCAGAAATTTTTAAAAACGGGCTTTCTAGAGACCCCCCGTGGCCAATCTTAGCATGAATCGCTAAGGATCCAATAAGTCCAACATTGATTCCTTCAGACGTGTCAATTGGGCAAATCCGTCCATAGTAACTAGGGTGGATATCTCGTGTACGAAAACTTGCCGTTCGCCCTGTCAATCCTCCAGGACCCAAATAACTCACTTTTCGCCCATGAACGATTTGGGTCAATGGATTAGTTCGATCCAAAACATGAGATAAGGGATGTAGGCCGAAAAACGATTCATAAGTGGTTGTTAATGGAGTTGAAGTTACCAAATTACGCGGAGTCGGTCTAAATTTATGCCTAATTGCTCCACAGAGAGTTCCTCGAACTGCATGTTCTAAACGAACCAGAGCCAATCCGAATTGATCTTGTAAGAGATCCGCTACAGAACGAATACGTTTATTTTTTAAGTTATTCATATCGTCAAGTGTACCCATTCCAAATTTCATTCCGATCAAATGATCTGCAGCTGCCAATACATCTCCCGGTAACAAAAATGTATTATTCTGAGGTATATCAAGATTCAGTCTCTGATTCATATTTCGTCGACCAATCTTTCCTAACTCACATTTTTGTTGAAAAAATTTCTTTTGTAATTCCTTACATAAGGACTCGGACTCAGAAACGACCGAATCACCACCTACACAAGCAAATTGTTGATAAAATTCCAAAATGGCATTTTCTTTTGACCCGATCATTCTTTTCTCCTTATCATTCGGGAAAGACAAGAAAATTTCAGGGTAGCAAACATTCTCTAGAATTTCTCTTAGATTCAAACCCATAGCTGATGATGGAACTAGAATGGATATTTTTTGTTTCCTACTCACACGAGCCCATATCCTTCCTTTTCTATCAATCTCTAATTCCGATCTTCCTCCCCAATCCGATATTATGGTGCCGGTATAGATAGAAATTCCCTTAGGGTCCAACTCTGAACGGTAATAAATACCGGGGCTTTGCAATATTTGATTGATCACAATTCTGTATATTCCATTGACTATAAAGGTGCCCAGGGAATTCATTAGAGGAATGTTTCCAATCAATATGGTTTGCTCTTGACTATTCCTACCGGTTTTCCAAATTAATCCCGCAGGGACATATAATTCAGAAGAATATGTGAGTGATTCATACACAGCGTCTCTTTCATTTATCAAAGGTTCTACCAATTGATATGTTTCTACAAAGAATTGAAATTCAGTTTCTTGATCGGGATCTTCTATTTTTGGGAACTTAGAAAGTTCTTCCATCAAGCCCTGATCAATGAACCTACAAAATCCCTCAAATTGTATCTGACTAAACCCAGGTATTGTAGACATTCCCTCATTTGCATCTTGTAGCATCTTAAGTTTCCCTTTTTTCAAAAAAAATCCCATTCATTATTGGCTCATTGTTCCTCGAACCCTCTAGGTTGAGCTAGCAATGATGGAATGTATATTTTATTTACTAAATCGCATGAAATTTGATCCAACTCTATATCAATATCATATATGGAATGTAGAAACTAGTAATGGAGAAAATACGTGTAGGGAGAGGTCAAAAGAGAAAATTTTATACTCAAATTCAAATTTTCAACAGATACTAACTAATTTCGAAAACAGTCCTAGAAACAGAATTCTGTCGATGAGACTTGTAAAGTCTTGTTATAGAATATTCAAAGACATCCAATTTAGGATATTACGACCCGAATTACGACCCCTTAGTTGGTACCAGAAAAAGAACTAATTCAGGATTGGATCGGTTCTCTATGACTGAGAGTAAAGACAGAATAATCAGGAACAGAATAGAGTTTTTTAGCACTTCACTTTTTCTTCACTTTTTCACCGATTCCATTGTTCAAATGTTCAAAAAAGGATTCGCAGAGAAGAAAGATAGTTTTACCTATTTGTTAGTAGAATTCAAGGACTCCGGTTGAAATAGGGAAGGGGGGTTGTACCTAGGAAACACACGCAGCTATCACTAACTATCTGCTACTATCCCAGTTATACTTGGGGCAACACAACAAAGGTCAGACCGTGCTATATCAGAATTTCTATTCTATGATTCCATGAATCAGAAGAATTCCCTGAATTCCCTTATATAGGCATATATAGCTACGATACCTGATTAGGATATATATGTCACAATTTCTGTTCTGGGGTTTACATAGAGACAGAATTCTTGTTATAATGGAAAGTGAATTGAAAGCAATTGATTCTTGATAAAGAATAGATACAGATTAGTTGTGCATCAACTTAATTAGATTAAACGCAATTTGAGATCCAAAAGCTTTTACTGAATTCAAGTCAATAGTTAATCGTTCCAACCTTGCCCTACCTTTTTCTGTAATGTAAAATCCACATTTTCTCTTTCAGTATAAAAAAAAAGGGGGGTTAGTTCTTGATGTTTTAAGATTTGAGATACGCTACAATCAATCGAAGGGAGCCAACTGGATAAAAAGAAAGGAGGGAGGATTCCTTCTCATTTTTTAGTAAAGGGATAAGTAAAGCGGGATTCAAGATGAAACTCCCATAAACATAAAAAAAAGGAGATTAAAGACTAGCCCAAAAAGAGGGAAAATCCTCCTAGCTATTTTCTATCATTTTGGCGACATGGCCGAGGGGTAAGGCGGGGGACTGCAAATCCTTTTTCCCCAGTTCAAATCTGGGTGTCGCCTGATCAACAACAACAACCAAAAAACGAAATCCCCCCCTTTTTTTTCTGCTGATATGAGAAAACTCGATACATTTTTGCCCCAGCAGAAGCGGAATAAGAGAAAACGAAGACGGCGGGTACTTGGTTTCTTCTTCAAATCTGTAGACTCTATTCTATCTCAACCCTTGCGTCTAGGCTAAGGATTCTAGTATAGGAAGGTTCCGCTATCAAGACTTAAGGATTCCCTTACACTATGTTTACTGACTGAGTTTTAGGTTAGATTGGATAGTCGGGTGGGGAATCCTATTATTAGTTCTGGAAAGGGTGGAAGATACTTTGGATACAGACTTATGAGAGTCTCTGAATGCTCAGACATACAATCCAAGATTGGATAGAGAATTGCCTTTGATAGACTCAGATAGACTCAGATAGACTCAGAAAAAAACGTATTTCGTTTCGGTAACCCCCAATCCAGAATGTAATAGAATAGACCCAACTGTCTCCCAGAGACAGTTGGGATACTTTAAGTATGAGATCATAAGGGGTAGTTAGAGATATGTAATAGGTAGTGCTCCATCTGGATTGTCCATGTTTCTGGGGTCAATAAAAGAAAGAGTGGATCTTACTATTCCTACATAGTCCGTGAATAAGATTCACTTGCCAATACTTGAGAATACCAAGGGAGTAACTGCGTCTCTTACTTGTGTTTAACGCTTATCGATTCTACCAGAAATTTGATAGCTGCTTCTTGTGGGTGGAGGTATTGAATTGATTTCTTAATCGCGTTTGGCGCAGAGTCCCTTTTTGACTCTGCGCCATGGATTCTACTATTATTAGAGTAGTGATCCATAATGGAAAAATTTCTTGATAGTCATAGAGATGGGGGACATCATTCACATGGATATAGTAAGTCTTGCTTGGGCTGCTTTAATGGTAGTCTTTACATTTTCTCTTTCACTTGTAGTTTGGGGAAGAAGTGGACTCTAGAGGTACGAATCATTGAGTGGAGTTGAGTATTGAAACTTTATCAATTATTTCATATATAGTTCTGCAAAACATTTCTAAAGAAAAACACTTCCATTTCGAAATTCTACTGGAATCGAGTAATAGAATCTAGGAATAATAATAATAAAATAACCTTTAAATATAAATAAAATATATATATCCATATTTCAAGAATTCTCCCATGTTCTTATTCTAAGATCTTTAGACTAATTGATAGTGTGGTAGAAAGGGTTATAGAGCTCTTTCTACCACACTATACTATCGGATCTTCTATACTGCTAACTCTAGCCCCCTTTTTCATTTAATTTTAATACTAATACGTGGGATTTGAATCCCTTTCATTTCTTCAATCATGAATAAAAACTACAAAGTCAAGCTTCATTGAAATTAATCATTTTGACTGACTGTTTTTACATATATGATAAGTAAAAAGGCAGTAGGAACTAGAATGAACAGTGCAGTAGCAATAAATGCGAGAATATTTACTTCCATAATCTCATCGTTTTTTTTTTTTACAATAACTCGGGATCTAATCCCATAGAGATGAGAAATCGTCTCCGGTAAATTCAATGAGATGAATTGCATCCCCATGATATTTGATATCAAATTGAATTGGATCCATATCATGAATACCCATATATGATCTCTCGAATGGATTCATCCTCGAGAATTTCATAGTATAATATAACATAAGAAGATCCTTTATCCATAATAAAGCCAATTTTGTATTCCTGATCCAATCCAGAATTCTGTTGATTTTTTTTTTTTTTAGTTTGCTCTTTCGGCGATAAGGCCCCTTTTAAAATAGGAAGAAAAATGGTGCATTCCCCCTCTAACTCTAAGAAAACAGGGCGGGGTAGATCCTTATTTGATGTCTCTTTTAGGAATATATTATTTCCTGAGATTGAAACACATCGATCACAAATT